TTTGTAATTTGGAAAGTAAGGGTTGCGGGATTTTTTAAAAATTTTTAGTACCGGCTTTTAGGTGATTTATGAATAAATAATTTGTGGTACATTTATATATTATATATAATATGTGATGGGATAAGTCAACACATACCACAACTTGTTGATTTTACACGTTTAGTTGGGTTCTCCTTGGTTTTGGGGTTTGACAAGGATACAGGATTCTCTGAGCGTAGGGGGTAAGGGGGTTTGTCGCGTATAAACCAAAGGGGTGGTATAGTGTAAGTATGTGTTGAGTAATAGTATTGTATGCACTTGAGATAAGTTATGTAATTCTTGAGTTATGTCATTTAAGCATTAACCTACATTATTGCATGCAAGTAAAATGTTCCACCTTATTTACCATTTTACTTGCACTGTGAAATGTCAAATGAAAGGAAACCAGAAAAAAATAACTTTATGCATATAAGAGAATGCTAGGCATGGTGGGTAACGAGTCGTATGTACTACACCATTAACCATATGCCAGTATAATACAATTTAAGGGGAACTTCTATTAATGTCCCTGAAATAGGAACCAAATGCCAGTAATAGTTCATTTTATGTAACTTTACGATTATTGTCCCTGATTCTATCATTAACATTGTACCTTTATATAAACCAGTTGGTGGTCTCTTACTACATATATATTACTTATAATATTTTAGTTGTATGGCCAGAAAAATATTACTGGAACTAAGTTCTGGGGAAGGGCCTATTTCTTTAATTTAAATTGAGTTCATGAGGAGTTTAAATGTGTGTATTATGTATACCTTCTGGGTTAATACGTGCTGTGTGGTTAAAATAATTGTTAGGGGATTATACATTAATGTACTAGTACATAAATGTAATATTATGCATAATATGTACTAAACCATACACGTTGATCAGAAAATAGTTTAGTTTAGAATTCTGGCTTTGGGAGCCAGAGGTGGGAGTTAGAATCTCTCTTTTCTGGCGCTAGGGAGGAGTTTAACCTCCGATCTTCGGATTACAAGACCGATGCTTTTAGGCTAAGCTACTAGGGCAAGCTCACTTTAGTACTTTATTTTCTCACCATCCTGCTAATGGGATAAGGATTAGGAATAATGCGAAGTAAAGAATGGATGCGATTTGTCCGATGATAATGAACGGATGTTCTACAGGCATTCCTCCAATTCATGTTAAGATAATTATGTCTGCAACTAGGGTTCAGAAAAGGAATTGTGTGATAGGTCGGAATGTTAGTCCGCGTTGTTTGGATGTGTGTAGGATTGGTACTACTATTAGTACTAGAATTGAGAACAGTAAGGCAAGGACTCCTCCTAGTTTGTTTGGAATTGATCGTAGGATGGCGTAGGCAAATAGAAAGTATCACTCTGGTTTGATGTGTGGGGGAGTGACTAATGGGTTTGCTGGGGTGAAGTTTTCTGGGTCTCCTAGTAGGTTAGGGGAGAAAAGAGCCAGTAATGTGAGACTTAGTAGCATTACTACGAATCCTAAAAGGTCTTTATATGAGAAGTATGGATGGAATGTGATTTTGTCGGCGTCTGAGTTAATACCCACGGGGTTATTTGAACCTGTTTCGTGTAGGAATAGTAAGTGTACTATGGTTGCTGCTGTGACTACGAATGGTAGGAGGAAGTGGAAGGCGAAGAATCGTGTTAGTGTTGCATTGTCTACTGAGAATCCGCCCCAAATTCATTGGACTAGGGCATTTCCTACATACGGGACTGCTGATAGTAAGTTAGTAATTACGGTAGCGCCTCAGAAGGACATTTGTCCTCAGGGGAGCACATAACCCACGAAGGCAGTTATTATGACTAGGAGGAGGAGTACCACTCCAATGTTTCAGGTTTCTTTATAGAGGTAGGAGCCATAATAAAGCCCTCGGGCGATGTGTAAATAAATGCAGATGAAGAAGAATGAAGCTCCGTTTGCGTGGATGTTGCGGATGAGTCAGCCGTAATTGACGTCTCGGCAGATGTGGGCGACGGATGAGAAGGCGGTTGAAATATCTGAGGTATAGTGTATGGCTAGAAATAATCCTGTTAGAATTTGGGTAATTAGGCAGAGTCCTAATAGGGACCCAAAATTTCATCATACTGAAATGTTTGAAGGAGCGGGTAGGTCAACTAATGCGTCGTTAGCGATTTTAATTAGAGGGTGTGTTTTTCGTAGGCTTGCCATTAAAGGGTTCTTATAGTTGAATAACAACGGTGGTTCTTCAAGTCATTGGTCTCGGTTAGAATCCGAGTAAGAATTATGACTTATCTTGTTTCTTTACTGTTAATAGCTTTGGTTGTTGGATTGGTTGCTGTAGCTTCAAGTCCTGCGCCTTATTTTGCTGCTCTTGGCTTGGTGGTAGCAGCAGGGGTTGGATGTGGGGTGTTAATTGGTCATGGTGGGTCGTTTTTATCATTAGTTCTTTTTTTGATTTATTTAGGGGGAATGCTTGTTGTGTTTGCTTATTCAGCTGCTTTAGCTGCTGAGCCTTTTCCTGAGGCTTGGGGGGATCGTTCTGTTGTTGGATATGCGTTGGTGTATTTGTTGGGCGTTGTTTTAATGGTTGGGTTATTTTGGGATAGTTGATATGAAGGCTCTTGAGGGGTTATTGATGTTTTGAAAGAGTTTTCTGTTTTGCGGGGGGATACTAGTGGTGTGGCCATGATGTATTCATCTGGCGGCATTATGTTGGTTGTTTGTGCTTGGGTGCTGCTTTTGACTCTGTTTGTTGTGTTGGAGCTTACTCGTGGTTTGAGTCGTGGCACACTTCGGGCAGTTTAGATGGCGGCTAGTAGTGTTGCTAGGGTTATGGAGAGGAGGAAAATGGTTAGGTAGGTTTTGATTATTCCTTGTTGGGCATCGTTGATTTTTTTGGCCATTTTTACTTGTGTAGATGTGATTCCTTTTGGTCCTACAGCTTCAAATCATGTTTGGTCTACAAGTTGTGTGGCGATTGATTGTCCTAATGTTAAGTTTAGTTTTGGAATGAGTCGATGAACGGTTATGGGGAAATATCCTAGCATGTTGGAGAAGTGGTGAAGTGTAATCGTTGGGGTGATTTTGTATTGTTTGTTGGTTAAGGCTGTTAATTCTATGGCTACTAATAAACCTGTAATGGTGACAATTAGGGCAGCTATTTTGAGGGTTACTGATATGGTTATGATAGGGGTTTTTGAGGGTAGGAAGTTTGATGTAATGATTAATCCTGCAATGATGCTTCCTCAGGCGAGTCGTTTAATAGGGTTAATAACTGACGGGTCGTTTTCGTTGATTGGTGAGAGGGATGGAAATCGAGGGGTTCCTATGGTGACGAAATATACGACTCGGAAGCTATAAACGGCGGTAAATGATGTGGCAATTAGTGTGAGAATTAGGGCTCAGGCGTTTAGGTGTGAGGTGTTTAGGGCTTCAATAATAGCATCTTTTGAGAAGAACCCAGCTAGGAAGGGGGTTCCTGTGAGTGCTAGGCTGCCGATTATGAGGCAAGTTGAGGTGAATGGTATTAGGTTGTGTAGGCCTCCTATCTTTCGGATATCTTGTTCATCATTTAGGCTGTGGATAATAGACCCTGAGCATAAAAATAGTATAGCTTTAAAGAAGGCGTGTGTGCAGATGTGTAGGAATGCTAGTTGGGGTTGGTTAAGTCCGATTGTGACTATTATCAGTCCTAGTTGGCTTGATGTTGAGAAAGCTACGATTTTTTTGATGTCGTTTTGGGTAAGGGCACAGGCAGCTGTAAATAAAGTAGTTAGGGCTCCTAAGCAGAGGCAGGTTGTTAATGCTAGTTTATTGTTTTCTATAAGGGGGTGAAGTCGGATAAGTAAGAAGATTCCGGCGACGACTATGGTGCTGGAATGAAGTAGGGCAGACACTGGTGTGGGGCCCTCCATGGCGGAGGGTAATCAAGGGTGAAGTCCAAATTGTGCTGATTTTCCGGTTGCGGCAAGAATTAGTCCGATGAGAGGAAGGGTTATATCAAAGTTTTTTGATAGGAAGAAGATTTGTTGAATTTCTCATGAGTTTATGTTTATTGCGAGTCAGGCTATGCTTATAATTAATCCAATATCTCCGACTCGGTTATACAGTACGGCTTGTAGAGCTGCTGTATTAGCGTCTGCTCGTCCGTATCATCAGCCAATGAGGAGGAATGATATAATTCCTACTCCTTCTCAGCCAATAAATAGTTGAAATATGTTGTTGGCTGTTACTAGGATAATTATAGCTACTAAGAATAGTAGAAGATATTTAAAGAATCGGTTTATGTATGGGTCGGAGTGTATATATCAGGATGCAAATTCTAGAATTGATCAAGTAACGTATAGGGCAATGGGGGTGAAGATTAGAGAGTAGTGGTCGAATTTAAAGCTAATGTTGATGTCAAATGTAGAGGTGTTTATTCAGTGTCAGTTTGTAACGATGGTCTCAGCTCCTTGGTCTAAAAAGATTGTGAGTGGTAGGAGACTAATGAAGAATGCACTGCTTACAGCTGTTTTGACATGTGTAACGGCTCATGTCGGGCTTTGGGGTTTTGGGCTGAGTGTTATTAATAAGGGGTATGTAAGAATTGTTAAAACTAGGATTAATGAGGATGATAGGATTAAGGTGGTTGTGTGCATAGCTTTCACTTGGATTTGCACCAAGAGTTTTTGGTTCCTAAGACCAATGGATGAGCTGTTATCCTTTGAAAGCACGAGGAAACCACGGAGTTTAACCGTGGGGATAAAGGATTAGCAGTACTTATTGCCTCGGGCCTTCCTCGGTGAGTAAGAGGATTTTAACCTCTGTCTTTAGAATCACAATCTAATATTTTGGTTTAAACTATACTTACTAGTAGCATCAGCCTCATATGAGTTCTGGTTTTGTAATTAATAAGACGACAGGGAGGAGGTGGAGTACTAATAATAGGTGCTCTCGTGTGTGGAAGGGAGGTAGTCCTATAATGTGGTGTGGGGTTGGGCCTCGTTGGGTTATGAGGAATATGTATAGGGAATAGCCTGCTGTAATTAGTGTTCCTGTTCCTGTTAGGGCGATGGTTCATGGGGATCAGTTAAATAGTGTGGTAATGATTATAATCTCTCCTATTAAGTTTGGGAGGGGCGGGAGTGCTAGGTTGGCTAGGTTGGCGATGAATCATCAGGCTGCTGTTAGTGGAAAAATTACTTGGAGTCCTCGGGCAAGAACTATAGTTCGACTGTGTGTTCGTTCGTAGGCGGTGTTGGCCAAACAGAATAGTGCGGAGGATACTAGGCCGTGGGCAATTATTAGAATAATTGCTCCTGTGAATCCTCAGGGGGTTTGAATTAAAATTCCTCCTGCGACTAGGCCTATGTGGCTTACAGATGAGTAGGCGATGAGGGATTTCAGGTCTGTTTGTCGTAGGCAGATAGAACCGGTTATGATAATGCCTCATAGGGCTAAGATAATAAATGGGTAGGCTAGCTCTTTGGAAAGGGGGTCTAGTATTACTATTATTCGTATTATGCCGTAGCCTCCTAGTTTTAGTAATACTGCGGCTAGAACTATGGACCCTGCTACGGGAGCTTCTACATGGGCTTTTGGCAGTCATAGATGTACGCCATATAGTGGTATTTTGACCAGGAAGGCGATTAAACACCCGGCTCATCAGATTTTATGTCCTCAGGAATTGAGGGTTATTGGTTGTGAGTATTGTAGAATTAATATTGATAAGGTTCCTGTTGTATTTTGAAGAAGGAGTAGGGCTACTAGGAGAGGTAGGGACCCTGCTAAGGTATAAAATAAGAAGTAGGTCCCTGCATTTAATCGTTCAGTTTGGTTTCCTCATCGTGTAATGATGATAAGGGTGGGGATTAACGTAGCTTCAAATATGATGTAAAATATAATGATTTCTGTGGCGCTGAATGCCATAATTAGAAAGGTCTGTAGTGAGGCCAGAAGTGTAATATATAGTCGTTGTCGGTTAATTGGTTCTGGGTTGATATGATTTTGACTGGCTAGAATTATTATGGGGAGAAGTCAGCAGGTTAATACTAGCAGGGGAGTTGAGAGAGGGTCTGTGGCTATATAAATGTTAGAACTAGTTCATCCAGTTTCTGATGTTCATTTTAATCAGGTTAAGCTAATAAGGGCAATTAGCAGGCTATGTGCGGTTGTTGTTGTTCAAAGTCATTTTGGTGAGGATCATCAGATTGTTGGGAATAGCATGATTGTGGGGATTAGTACTTTTAGCATTGTAAGAGGTTAAGGTTTTGTAGGCGATCTGTCCCATGTGTTCGGGCGGTGGCAACTAGGAGGGCTAGGCCTGCGCTGGCTTCGCAGGCAGAAAAGGCTAGTAATAGTATGGGTGCTGCGGAGAATCCTGTTGTTTCAAATTGGAGGGCTCAAATAGCTAGTGCGATAAAGAGTGATAGTATTATTCCTTCTAAGCATAGTAGTGCGGAGAGTAGGTGGGTGCGGTGGAATGCTAGACCTATTAGACCTAAAATAAATGCTGAGCTAAAACTGAAATGTACGGGTGTCATAAGGGGGTCGTGGAATTAAACCACGATTTTCTGAGCCGAAATCAGAGGTCTTGTTTTGGACTAACCCCCTATTCTGCTCATTCTAGGCCTCCTTGTGTTCATTCGTAAACTAGGCCTAGTGTGAGGAGTACTAGAATTGTTGCGGCTCAGAAGAAAGCTATGGAAGGGCTGTGAAGTTGATCTCCTCATGGCAGGGGTAGAAGGAGGGCAATTTCTAAATCAAATAAGAGAAATAAAATGGCTACTAGAAAAAATCGGAGTGAAAAAGGTAGGCGGGCAGACCCAAGAGGGTCAAAGCCGCACTCGTAGGGGGAGAGTTTTTCTGCGTCTGGGTTTATTTGGGGGATTCAGAAAGAAATGGTTGCTAGGATTAGGGACAGGGCTGTGGTGATGATTAAAATCGTGGTTATTAAATTCATTATCTTTCCTTGGGGTTTAACCAAGACTGGGTGATTGGAAGTCACTCGTACTAGCTTTAGATACTAGAAAGATTATGAGCCTCATCAGTAGATAGATACGTAGAGGAAGAGTCATACTACGTCGACGAAGTGTCAATATCATGCGGCAGCTTCAAAGCCAAAGTGATGTTCGGAAGTAAAATGGTATTGGATTTGGCGCAGGAGGCAGACGATTAGGAAGGAAGATCCAATAATAACGTGAAGTCCGTGGAATCCTGTGGCCACAAAGAATGTTGAGCCATAGACTCCGTCTGCAATTGTGAATGGTGCTTCGTAGTATTCTATGGCTTGTAGTGCTGTGAAGTAGAGTCCGAGTAGGATCGTGAGTGTAAGAGATTGAATGGCTTGTTTTCGTTCGCCTTCTATGATGCTGTGGTGTGCTCATGTTACTGTTACTCCGGATGCTAATAGGACGGCTGTATTGAGTAGGGGCACTTCGAAGGGGTCTAGAGGAGTAATTCCGGTTGGTGGCCAGCATCCTCCTAGTTCGGGTGTGGGGGCTAGGCTTGAGTGGTAAAAGGCTCAGAAAAATCCTAAGAAGAAGAACACTTCAGATGTAATGAACAGAATTATTCCATATCGTAAGCCTTTTTGTACTGGAAGTGTATGGTGGCCTTGGAATGTGCCTTCTCGAATAATATCTCGTCATCATTGGTACATTGTAAGGAGTAGAAGGGTTATTCCAATAGTTATTAGTGTAGTTGAGTGGAAATGGAACCAGATTGCTAAGCCAGATGTCATTAGGAGAGCACTGACTGCGCCGGTTAGTGGTCATGGGCTTGGATCAACCATGTGGTATGCATGTGCTTGGTGGGCCATTAAACGTTCTCTTGTAGGTAAAGGCTTAGGAGAAGTACGAAGACATAGGCTTGAATTATTGCTACTGCAACTTCTAGTAGTGTTAGGAGGAACAGTACAGTAGCTGTTAGGATTGCTACTGTTGGTATTATAGGAAGTAGAACAAATACGGCGGTCGCAATTAACTGAATTAGCAAGTGACCTGCGGTTAGGTTGGCTGTTAGTCGCACGCCTAGGGCTAGTGGTCGAATAAATAGACTAATTGTTTCGATAATAATTAGTACTGGGATTAGGGGAATTGGAGTTCCTTCTGGCAGAAGGTGGCCTAGGGCCACAGTTGGTTGGTTACGCATTCCAATAATAACAGTAGCTAGTCAAAGTGGTACGGCGAACCCTATATTTAGTGATAGTTGTGTTGTTGGTGTAAAGGTATAAGGTAGTAATCCAAGCATGTTAATGGTGATTAAGAATACTATAAGGGATGCTAATAATAGTGCTCATTTATGTCCTGCTACATTTAATGGTATTATTAGTTGGTTAACAAATCGGTTAATTAGTCATCCTTGAAGGGTAATCAAGCGGTTATTAATTCATCGAGAGGAGGGGGCTGGGAATAATACTCATGGTAATGCAATTGCGATTGCAATTAGGGGGATACCTAAATATGACGGACTTGCAAATTGGTCGAAGAAGCTTATTGCCATGGTCAGTCTCAGGGCTCAGTTTTGTGTTTTTCAGCACTTACAGGAGTGGGTTCATTGGGTGTAATGTGGTTTAAGATTTTGGTTGGGATAATAGTAAGAAAAATTAGTCATGAGAATACTAAGATAGCAAATCAAGGGGCTGGATTTAATTGAGGCATTTCACTAGGGGTGGTCGGGAAGCACCAATCTTTGGCTTAAAAGGCCAACGCTGTAGCCCAGGTTTAGCTTCCTAGTGAGGCGTCTTCTAGTATTAATGAGGATCAGTTTTGGAAGTGTTCTAGAGGGACTGCTTCTACAACAATAGGCATGAAGCTGTGGTTTGCGCCGCAGATTTCGGAACATTGTCCATAGAATACACCTGGGCGGGAGGCGATGAAGGCGATTTGGTTTAGTCGTCCTGGTACTGCATCTATTTTTATGCCTAAAGAGGGTACGGCTCAGGAGTGTAGGACATCTTCAGCGGAGACGAGAACTCGAATTGGGGACTCTATTGGAATAACCATTCGATGGTCTGTTTCAAGGAGTCGGAATTGACCAGGAGTAAGGTCTTGTGTTGGAATTATATAGGAATCAAAGCTTAGGTCTTCGTAATCGGTGTACTCGTAACTTCAGTATCATTGATGTCCTATGGCTTTAATTGTTAAGTGGGGGTCATTAATCTCATCTATAAGATAAAGAATACGAAGGGAGGGAAGGGCAATTAAAATTAAAATTACGGCGGGTAGTACTGTTCATACAATTTCAATCTCTTGGGAATCTAGAATATACTTATTAGTTAATTTGGTTGATACTATGGCAGCAATAATGTAAAGTACTAAAGTACTAATTAAGAATACAATTATTAAAGCGTGGTCGTGAAAGTGGAGAAGCTCTTCTATAACGGGTGATGCCGCGTCTTGGAATCCTAGTTGTGTGGGATGTGCCATTAAGCTTTGAAGCTTAAGACATGCAGGATTTTAACCTACGATTTCACCTTGACAAAGTGATGTAATTTTCAAGTTTACTAATGTCTTAGAAGGAAGTGGCAGAGTGGTTATGCGACTGGCTTGAAACCAGTACATGGGGGTTCAATTCCTCCCTTCCTCGTTAATTTGATTGGACTTGGACAAATGCTGGCTCTTCGAATGTATGATATGGAGGTGGGCACCCGTGAAGTCATTCTGCATTTGTTGAGGCTATTTCAACAGATAGCACTTCTCGTTTAGCAGCGAAGGCTTCTCAAAGGATAAATAGGAATATAATTACTGCTACTAAAGAGATTAATGAGCCGATGGAAGAGACTGTGTTTCAAAGGGCATAGGCGTCTGGGTAGTCTGAGTATCGTCGTGGCATACCTGCAAGGCCTAGGAAGTGTTGTGGAAAGAATGTGAGGTTTACTCCTACAAATATTACTGCAAAATGGATTTTAGTTCAAGTGCTGTGTAGTGTATATCCTGTAATTAAAGGGAATCAGTGGACAAAGCCTGCTATAATAGCAAATACGGCCCCTATTGACAATACGTAGTGGAAGTGGGCAACTACGTAGTATGTGTCGTGAAGAACGATGTCAAGGGACGAGTTAGCTAATACGATACCGGTAAGTCCTCCGACTGTGAATAGGAAAATGAAACCTAGGGCTCATAATATTGGGGTTTCTCACTTAATAGACCCGCCGTGCAGCGTAGCTAGTCAGCTAAAGACTTTTACACCTGTTGGGATGGCAATAATTATTGTAGCGGATGTGAAGTAGGCACGAGTGTCTACGTCTATCCCAACTGTGAACATGTGGTGGGCTCAGACAATAAACCCGAGAAGGCCAATTGCTATTATAGCCCATACCATTCCCATATATCCAAATGGTTCTTTTTTCCCTGCATAATAGGCTACGACATGAGAAACGATGCCGAACCCGGGTAAAATAAGAATATACACCTCTGGGTGGCCAAAGAATCAAAATAAGTGTTGATAAAGAATTGGGTCTCCTCCTCCTGCTGGGTCGAAGAAGGTCGTATTTAAATTACGATCTGTTAATAGCATTGTAATTCCAGCAGCCAATACTGGTAGAGATAGAAGTAGAAGGACGGCTGTTACAAGCACGGCTCATACAAATAGAGGTGTTTGGTATTGGGAGATGGCAGGGGGCTTCATATTAATAGAAGTGGTGATAAAGTTAATTGCACCAAGGATGGACGAAACACCTGCTAAATGTAAGGAGAAAATGGTTAAATCAACAGATGCGCCTGCATGGGCTAGGTTGCTTGCAAGCGGAGGGTAGACTGTTCACCCTGTTCCGGCCCCTGCTTCAACTCCAGAAGAGGCAAGGAGGAGGAGGAAGGAAGGAGGCAGGAGTCAAAAACTTATATTATTTATTCGGGGGAATGCCATGTCGGGGGCCCCAATTATTAATGGAAGGAGCCAGTTTCCGAATCCTCCAATAAGGATTGGCATTACTATAAAGAAAATCATGACGAAGGCGTGTGCAGTAACGATAACATTGTAAATTTGATCATCACCTAGAAGGGACCCGGGTTGGCTCAGCTCAGCTCGGATTAAGAGGCTGAGGGCAGTTCCAACTATTCCGGCTCAGGCACCAAATACAAGATATAGGGTGCCAATGTCTTTGTGGTTGGTAGAGAAGAATCAGCGCGTGATTGCCACAGGTAGGGTAGCCGAGCGTTTAGGCGGTGGGTTGTAGCCCCGAAGACAGAGGTTCAAGTCCTCTTCCTATCAAGCCTTGTGGTGGAGTACACATCGGATTGCAAATCTGAAGACGCAGATTAAACCTCTGCCGGGGCTTTTCCCGCCTTACTCGGCTAACGGCGGGAAAGGTAGATGAATGCTCGCTGGCTTGAGCGCTTAGCTGTTAACTAAGAGGTTGTAGGATCGAGGCCTTCTCATCTAGAAAGGCTTTAGCTTAATTAAAGTGTCTGATTTGCATTCAGAAGATGTGGGATAGAGTCCCGCAAGTCTTAAGTTTTAAACAGGGACTAGGAGATTTTAACTCCTGCTTAGGGCTTTGAAGGCCCTTGGTCTAGTTATCCTAAGTTCCTAGGTAGTTAGTGCTATGATAGTGGGGGTAATTGGTAATAGTCCTAAGGCAATTACTGTGGAGGCGGCTAAGGGCAGGGTTGTTTGGGTTGTTTGGGTTCGTCAAGGGGTGATATTATTTGTTGTGCTTGGAGAGATTGTTAGTGTTATTGCATAGCATAGTCGTAGGTAGAAGTAGAGGCTTAGTAGGGCGGCCAAAGCTATAACAGTGGCTGTTAGTGGGATGTCTTGTTTTGTCAATTCTTGTAGAATTAGTCATTTTGGTATAAACCCTGTTAATGGGGGTAAGCCTCCTAGTGAGAGGAGGGCGAGTGCGGCGGTTGTTGCTAAAACAGGGTTTTTTGACCATGCTATTGTAAGGGTGTTGATTTTTGTGGCGGATGCTAGTTTTAGTGTAAGGAATGCTGCAGATGTTATGAAAATGTATGTTCCTAGGGCAATTAGGGTGAGGTGTGGTGTATATTGTAGAATAATAATTATTCAGCCTATATGTGCGATTGAAGAGAAGGCTAGGATTTTTCGTAGTTGTGTTTGGTTGAGCCCTCCTCATCCTCCGATGAGTGTTGATAGTAGGCCTAGTGATGTAATTAGCGTAGGGTCAGTGGTTGGGGCTACTTGGATAATTAGTGCAAATGGGGCTAGTTTTTGTCAGGTGGAAAGGATTAGTCCTGTTAATAGGTCAAGTCCTTGTAAGACTTCTGGTATTCAGAAGTGTATGGGGGCTAGGCCAATTTTTAGTGCTAGTGCGATAATAATTATTGTGCTAGCTAGAGGGTGTGCTAAGTTATTAATGTCTCATTCTCCTATAATTCAGGCGTTTGTTGTGCTAGCAAAAAGGATGGTTGCTGCTGCGGTTGCTTGGGTTAGGAAGTATTTGGTTGTTGCTTCTACTGCGCGGGGGTGGTGGTGTTGTGCTATTAATGGTAAAATTGCTAAGGTATTGATTTCTAGGCCTATTCAGGCTAGTAGTCAGTGAGAGCTAGCAAAGGTTAGGGTGGTTCCTAGGCCTAGGCTAAATAGGAGGGTGGTTAATACGTAAGGATTCATTGATAGGGGAGGGATTTTAACCGTCATGTTCGGGGTATGGGCCCGAAAGCTTAATTAGCTGACCTTATCTTAGAAAGTGGTGTAGAGGAAGCACCAGGAGTTTTGATCTCCTGAGTATGGGTTCGATTCCCTTCTTTCTAGGAACTGGAGGGGCTTTAACCCTCATAAGCCACTCTATCAAAGTGGTCCTTGGGCATTCAGGCACGGTTCCTTTTATAGTTGTGGTGGTAGGCCTGCAAATGCGATTGGGAGGGCAATATGTCATAGTACTAAAGCGAGGGTAAGTGGGAGGAAGTTTTTTCATACTAGATGCATTAGTTGGTCATATCGGAATCGCGGGTATGAGGCTCGTACTCATAAGAATAGTATTGATAGGAGGGCCGCTTTGGTTATTAGGTTAATTGTTGTTAGTTCTGGGATAATTGGTGTGTGTGATGCTCCTAGAAATAGGATAGCTGATAGGGTATTTATCAATAAGATGTTGGCGTATTCGGCTAGGAAAAATAAGGCGAAGGGTCCTCCTGCATATTCTACGTTAAACCCTGAGACTAGTTCGGATTCGCCCTCGGTTAGGTCGAATGGTGCGCGATTTGTTTCTGCTAGGGTTGAAATATACCACATTGCGGCTAAAGGTCAGGCAGGGATTAGGAGTCAAATGCTTTCTTGGGTTGTGTTAAATGTTTGTAGGGTATATCCTCCAGAGAAAATAATTAGGGATAATAGAATTAATCCTAGGCTAACTTCGTATGAAATTGTCTGGGCTACGGCTCGTAGTGCTCCAATTAGTGCGTATTTTGAGTTTGATGCTCAGCCTGATCCTAAGATGGAGTATACTGCGAGGCTTGATAGTGCTAAGACAAATAGGATTCCTAGGTTTAGGTCTGTGATTGGGTGTGGTATTGGTATTGGTGCTCATAAGGTTATAGCTAATGTGAGTGCAAGGATGGGGGCTGCTAAAAACAGAAATGGGGATGATGTTGATGGGCGTACTGGTTCTTTAATAAATAATTTTACCCCATCGGCGATTGGTTGTAGGAGACCATATGGTCCTACTACATTTGGTCCTTTGCGTAGTTGTATATATCCTAATACTTTTCGTTCAATTAGTGTTAGGAAGGCCACTGCTAGTAGAACGGGGACAATGTATGCTAGGGGATTAATTAGGTGGGTTATTAGAATGTTTAGCATAAACTAAGAAGAGGATTTGAACCTCTGGTTGAAAGGGCTTAGGCCTTTTGCAATTACCATGCTCTGCCATCTTAGTATGGCCTTATTTTGGCTGAGTGTTTATTGTCCTCCCTTTATTTGATTTAGTTGTATTCATCAATTAGGGGCGGGGCGTACTTTAAGCATGGGCCCCTCTTTTCCGGTCCTTTCGTACTAGGAAAAGTAACGTTACAGATAGAAACTGACCTGGATTACTCCGGTCTGAACTCAGATCACGTAGGACTTTAATCGTTGAACAAACGAACCCTTAATAGCGGCTGCACCATTAGGATGTCCTGATCCAACATCGAGGTCGTAAACCCTCTCGTCGATATGGACTCTGGGAGAGGATTGCGCTGTTATCCCTAGGGTAACTTGGTTCGTTGATCGGTCTTGTGGCCGGATCATAGTTGGTCAGATTTTCTGTGACTTAGAAGTGTCTTTCTTGGTTTTAGGTTTTGGTCCCAATCCACTCGGAGGATATTTTTTTCTCCGTGGTCGCCCCAACCGAAGGTAAAACTCCATATTCATTAGGTTTGTGCTTTTAAGTTAGTTGCTTGACATGGTTGGGTTTGTACCTTAAGCTCCAAAGGGTCTTCTCGTCTTGTATTCTTATACCCGCTTCTGCACGGATAGATCAATTTCACTGACTTGAGAAGGGAGACAGTTAAGCCCTCGTTTAGCCATTCATACAGGTCTTTATTTAAAAGACAAGTGATTGCGCTACCTTTGCACGGTCAAAATACCGCGGCCGTTAAACTTGTGGTCACTGGGCAGGCTGGACCTCCTATACTTTGATGTTTGCAGGAGGCGATGTTTTTGGTAAACAGGCGAGGCTTATGTTTGCCGAGTTCCTTCCTTTTCTTTTAGTCTTTCCGGGGAAGCACTCCAGTGTGGGACTAACGATGGGGTGTTGTGGGTTTTTCTTGTTTGTTTTGTTGTACACATTTCCCTCTGTTTTTGGGTTCGTTAATTACCAGTGGTTGGTCCGATCTGGTCTACACGTGTGCTTGGAGAAGGGCGTGCCTTCTTGTTACTCATTCTAGCATGGTCTCTTCCATGTTGGCATGGGGCGGCCTAATAGTTTTAGGGGGGTGGGATTGTTTATCAGAATAATAAATTTTTGGCCGTTTGAGCTTTAACGCTTTCTGTTCAGATGGCTGCTTTTAGGCCCACTAAAACGGCAGATTTTGTAAAATGTGATCCTTATCCTCCTGTGTAAGGTTGTGTCCTTGGTTAAAGGGGCTGTACCCCCTTTAACTAACTCTCGTGTTTTTCTCTTGTTTTGGTTTAGATGATTTCTTATTTAATTTGAGGAAAACGAGGCTGAACTTCTATTCATTTCTTAGGCAACCAGCTATCACCAAGTTCGGTAGGTCTGTCACCTCTACCCGGAGCTCTTCCCACTCTTTTGCCACAGAGACGGGTTGGCCCATAAAGGCTGTCTCGGGGTAGCTCACTTGGTTTCGGGGTTTTAAACTAAAGGTCTCTTTGCTTAAGTTATACTGGCTAAATCATGATGCAAAAGGTACGAGGTTTTGTCTCTGCTTTTTGGTGCTTATATGAGTTATTTCATTTCTCTTTCAGCTTTCCCTTGCGGTACTTTTTCTATTGCTTAAAAAGCCTTTTCTGTCTCCCATACTAAGGCGGTAAAATGGTTTGGTTGTTGTGTTGGGTTTATGTTTTGTTATTTATACTATTAATCTGTTTGAATGTTTAAGCTAGCTATTTGGCTCAGGGTGATCCAACTTGCATGGATGTCTTCTCGGTGTAAGGGAGATGCTTAACTATCTCAGCCACACTCTGAGTTTGATCCAAGTGCACCTTCCGGTACACTTACCATGTTACGACTTGCCTCCCCTTGTCCTTGCTTTTGTGTGAGTTACGTTTTTGCGCGATTGACAGGGGAGAGTGACGGGCGGTGTGTACGCGCCTCAGAGCCGGGTTCAAAAGGACTCTCTGTTTCCTTTTTACTACTAAATCCTCCTTCAAGCATTATTTTCATGGTGCTATTCGTATTATTCTATATTAGAAAATGTAGCCCATTTCTTCCCACTTCGTGCGCTACACCTCGACCTGACGTTTTGGATTGTGTCCATTTTGCTTACTGTTGGTCCTTCACAGGGTAAGCTGACGACGGCGGTATATAGGCGGAGTTAACTAGAAATGGTGAGGTTTAACGGGGGTTATCGGTTCTAGAACAGGCTCCTCTAGGGGGGTCTGAGGCACCGCCAAGTCCTTTGGGTTTTAAGCTGACGCTCGTAGTACCCTGGCGGACGTTTGTGTGATTAAACGTCTAGGTTTACAACTGAGCATAGTGGGGTATCTAATCCCAGTTTGTTTCTCAGTTTTCGTGGGGTCAGGTGGGCGTGTTAAAGCTACTTTCGTATTGGGTCTTCGGACGCTCAGAAGCGTATGACGGCCAAGAGGCCCTTCGGCTTTATATTTGCTCTCCTTAACCACCCTTTACGCCGTAGCTATCAACTAGGGCCTCTCGTATAACCGCGGTGGCTGGCACGAGTTTTACCGGCCCTACTTAACACTGACTAAGTCAAGTTTTCACTTATGGCTTAATATCTGTCACTGCTGAATTCCCTTGGGGGTGTGGCGTGGCAAGGCGTCTTGGGCTATAAATAATGTGCCTGATGCCTGCTCCTCGTCCCCGGGCAGGGGATTAAGGGCATCCTCACAGGGCTGCGGAGACTTGCATGTGTAAATTGTGCTAAAGCTGATAGTAAAGTCAGGACCAAGCCTTTGTGCGTGCGGGGCTTTTTAGGGCCCATCTTAGCATCTTCAGTGCTATGCTTTGTGTTAAGCTACGCTAGC